AGAGGATATGATTTTTCTAGTCGAATCGGGAAAACGTTAAGCACAAGCAAAATAGGCAGTGACCTATTTAGAAGTATCAAGGGAATCAAATCTTCCTAAGATGTAGGAAAAAAATGTAGGAAAAATAAGACCTCTTCTTTCTTTTCTTGTCCTTAAGTTTAATTAAGATAAAAAGGCTAAAAATATCGAATCAAGATATATCATTATCTATCACATACCTTTTTTTTTTTCCCATTTGATCTAATCCTTACTCTCTAAAGGGTCTTTCTGTGAAAGAATCGGGAGGCAATCTATTCCATTCTAGGGTTTATTGAAAAGAAAGAATTTCTTTTTGCAATATAGAAAATCCAATTTTCCATCGAATTAAATACTTATTGGATGCCTCAATACTTAGAGACTGCCATAAGTTTGTATATATAGAAAGCATCTTCAGCCCTTTGTACAACCACTAATTAGATTTTTCGTTGCACTATCCAATCTAATTGAAAACCTAGTAATTAAAACACTACATTACTAGTGGAAGGGAATTGGTCAATTTTTATATAAAAATATTTCCACTACTATATCCATATCCATCCTTGAATCAAGGATTTACAGTACTTTAGCTATAGAGAACCCAACTTCCAGATGATTTAGAATCAAGCAAGTATCAGGAGTTCCCTTTCTCCCTTTGCTTCTGCTTAGGAAAAATTCAGCCAATTAAATAAAAAAAAAAAATAAGGAATTATGAGTTTTTAATCAGGCGACACCCGGATTTGAACTGGGGAAAAAGGATTTGCAGTCCCCCGCCTTACCGCTCGGCCATGCCGCCACGAAAATGATACCATACGAAATAGATGAAAATATTCTCCCTTTGTTTGGGGTGGAGGAATTACTAAACTTCTTTTTTTATTGTACTTTCATCTTGTATCTAAAAACTTTCGCTCTCTTTTATATTGAAAAACATATATTGATAAACAAAATGTGGGTTTTCAGTCACAAAATAAAAAATGCGGGACAAATTGGAACCATTAACTATTAGATGGCACTATAAATTCATAAGGGATTCTTGTATTTGAATCGAAATTTGTCTTTGAAAAGGGGTCCTTTTCATTATATAAGAAAATTCAAATTGATACATAACTAATCTGTATTGATTCTTTTCAATAAAAAAAAAAAAAATCTTTTCCAATTTCAATTATAACAGCAAATAGAAGTATATGTAAACCCTAGAACAATTTATGTTCTGGGGTATTTATTTAATCTGCATATGATGCCTATAGGCAATTCTCAGGAAATTAAACGGTAGTCCTTTTTTTCATTGAATAGATTAAATAGAAAATCAAAATTTTTCTATAGTGTTTTCCCGAATAGAACTGCAATAAGGGAGGAATTCAATATAGATAGCTATATACACATGTTTAATAAATACTTACTATGTTATGCACTTCAATCATATTCTACTAAAAAATGGGTAAAAAGTTCTTTCTTTTATGAGAATTCTTTGTTGTTTGTTGAACAATAGATAGCACGAAAAGATTAACTGCTCAAAAAATTTCAAACAAAAATAGAGAGTTGATGCTTATTATGTCCTTATCTCATCAAAGAGATCAAATCCCGAATCCATTTCTTTTTTTTGTATTCAATAGGATTGGAATATGTAATATCATAAAAATGGTAGAAATAGAATTACTTTTTGAGATTCTAGACAAAAGTCCATAGGTCTAAGTGGCATTTATCAATTCCTTTCCATTTTTCTCTGTTACAAATGCTAATTTGAGTATAAAATTCTCTTTTTTCCTCCAGATGCATTTTATACATTACATATATGGAGTTCGTTAAAATTTCATGTGATTCAGTAAACACAATAGAAATTCCATCATTGCTAGATCAATCCATATGATTTAATGAAGATATAATTTGATGAAGAATGGATCAATAATGGAATTTTTTCGATTCAAATTTTTTCGATAAATAGATAAAAATGCTCGGGGATGGAACTGAGAGAATGTCTACAATACCTGGTTATAATCAGATACAATTTGAAGGATTTTGTAGATTTATTGATCAGGGCTTAACAGAAGAACTTTATAAGTTTCCAAAAATTGAAGATACAGATCAAGAAATTGAATTTCAATTATTTGTGGAAAGATATCAATTGGTAGAACCTTTGATAAAAGAAAGGGATGCTGTATATGAATTACTCACATATTCTTCTGAATTATATGTATCCGCGGGATTAATTTGGAAAACCAGTAGGGATATGCAAGAACAAACTATTTTTATTGGAAACATTCCTTTAATGAATTCCTTGGGAACTTCTATAGTAAATGGAATATACAGAATTGTGATCAATCAAATATTACAAAGTCCTGGTATCTATTACCGGTCAGAGTTGGACCATAACGGAATTTCTGTCTATACTGGCACCATAATATCAGATTGGGGGGGAAGATTGGAATTAGAGATTGATAGAAAAGCAAGGATATGGGCTCGTGTGAGTAGGAAACAAAAAATATCT